TTTTATAAGTTATTTGGAAGAACCTGATTTTCGTCGAGCCGTAATCAAAGGCTCTATGCGTATTCAAAGGCGTAAAATGGTTATTTGGGGACCGTCTCAAGGAAATCCCCATTCCCCGCTTTTTTTGGAAAAAATGGAAGATTTTCCTTTTCCTATATCCGACCTAATGAAACTTTTTTTTAATATTAGAGATTGGTTGGGTAAAAAGTCAGAATTCGAAATTTTAGATCAACAATTCCAAATAAAAAAAAACAACCAGGAAGACGCAATAGAATTCTGGGAGAACATTCCATATGCACAAAAATCAAGAAGTATTCTGTTACTTGCTCAATCAATTTTTAGAAGATATATTAAATTACCCTTATTGATAATAGCTAAGAATATTGGCCGTATTTTATTACGGCAATCTCCGGAATGGTATGAGGATTTCCAAGATTGGAATAGAGAAATTTATCTAAAGTGCAGCTATAATGGTCTTCAATTCTCCAAAACAGAATTTCCTAAAAATTGGTTAAGAGATGGTTTTCAGATCAAAATCCTATATCCTTTTCATTTGAAACCTTGGCACAGATCTAAACTACGACTCTCTGATAGAGATCGAAAGCAACAAGATGATTTTGATTCTTGTTTTTTAACAGTTTTGGGAATGGAAACGGAATATCCTTTTGGTCCTCCTCGAAAAACACCTTCCTTTTTTGAACCCATTTTTAAAGATATAGACTATAAAGTTGAAATCAGAAAATTAAATTTTAAAGTTCGAAGAGTTTTTAAAAAAATAACAAAGAAAGAAGCAAAAGCATTTTTCTTTTTAAAACAAATAATAAAAGAACTTTTAACAGGAAAGAAAATTACATTATTTATACCGAGAGAAATATATGAATCAAATGAAACTCAAACAGAAAAGGATTCTATAATCAGCAATAAGATAATTCATGAATCACTTAGTCAAAATCGATCTACAGGTTGGACAAATTATTCACAGGCAGAAGAAGAAAGGAAACATAGAATTGATAGAAGAAACACAATCATAAATCAAATAGAAATAATGAAAAAAAATAAAAAGAATAATGTAGAATCGCCCCCAAAACTTTGGAAAATATTAAAAAGAAAAAATATTGAATTATTAGTTAAATTTTTTATTGAAAAAATATACATAGATATCTTTCTATGCATCATTAATATACGCAGAATCGCTCTACAACTTTTTATGGAATCAACAAAAAAAATTATTGAGAAATACATTGACAATAATGAAACAAATCAAGAAAGCATTAATAAAACAAAACAAAATAAAATTGACTTGATTTCGCCTACGACTATAAAAAAAGCTTTTGATAATCTTAGAAATAGTAAGCGGAAGTCACATATTTTTTTTGATTTATCTTACTTGTCACAAAAATACGTATTTTTAAAATTATCACAAACCCAAGTTATTAACTTCAATAAGTTAAGATCTATTCTTCAGGATAATGGACCGTCTTTTTTTCTTAAGAATGAAATAAAGGATTTTTTTGGAAGACAAGGAATATTTGATTCCGAAGTAAGACATAAGAAACTTCCAAATTATGGAATGAATCCGTGGAAAAACTGGTTAAGAGGTCATTATCAATACGATTTATCTCAGATTACATGGTCTAGATTAGTTCCACAAAAATGGCGAAATGGAATAAATCAATGCCATACGTCTCAAAATAAGGATCTAAAGAAATGGTATTCCCATGAAAAAGACCAATTATTTGATTACAAAAAAAAACAAAATTCGAAAGTATATTTATTACCAAATAAAGAAGAGAATTTAAAAAAAAACTATAGATATGATCGTTTATCATATAAATATATTCATTCTGAAACTAAGAAGAAGTCCTATATTTATAGATCATCATTAGAAACAAATAAGAAGCAAGAAAATTCCACCAGAAATAAAGAAAAAATTTTTAACATACTCAAAAATATTCCTATCAAGAATTATCTAGGAAAAAGTGATATTATATATATGGAAAAAAATACAGATAGAAAATATTTGGGTTGGAATTTTAATACAAATATTCAGGTTGAACCAAATAAGGACCAAAAAAAGGATAAAATTCATAATAATGGTCTTTTTTATCTTCCGATTTATTCAAATTCCAAAATCAATTACAAAAAGGTCTTTTTTGATTGGATAGGAATGTCTTTTGATTGGATGGGAATGAATGAAAAATTCTTCATCTTAAATCGCCGCATATCGAATCCGAAAGTTTTTTTCTTTCCAGAGTTTGTGATACTTTATCATAAATATAAAGAGAAACCTTGGTTTATCCCAAGCAAGTTACTTCTTTTTAATTTGAACATAAATCCAAATTTTAGTGAAAATCAAAATATCAACGGAAAGCAAGAGGAGGATGAGGATTTTTTAAATTTTAGCCCATTGAACTCAAAACAATATTTTGAATTAAAGAATCAAAACAATATTGAAGACTATTTTTTAGAATCGATCGAAAAACTAAAAATATTCCTTAAA